GGTGTACTCAATGTGTCCGAGCCTGCCCAACCGATGTATTAGAAATGATACCTTGGGACGGATGTAAAGCTAAGCAAATCGCTTCTGCTCCAAGAACAGAGGACTGTGTCGGTTGTAAGAGATGTGAATCCGCCTGTCCAACGGATTTCTTGAGTGTTCGCGTTTATTTATGGCATGAAACAACTCGAAGTATGGGTCTAGCTTATTAATACGTTCCAGAAAACCCTACTCGAATACATTTGATTTTTTTACCTTTACCGACAAAAACCCGCGCTCAAAATATATTTATTTCGAGCACGGGTTTTTCTGGTCCAAGTTTATTTTGTTTTTACTATGAATAATTTTCCTTGGTTAACACTAGTTGTAGTTTTGCCAATAACCGCGGGTTCCTTAATTTTCTTTCTTCCTCATAGAGGAAATAAGGTAATAAGATGGTATACTATATCTATATGCATAACGGAACTCCTTCTAACAACCTATGCATTCGGTTATCATTTCCAATTGGATGATCCGTTAATGCAACTAACGGAGAATTATCAATGGATCAATTTTTTTGATTTTTACTGGAGATTGGGAATAGATGGAATTTCTATAGGACCCATTTTACTGACAGGATTTATCACAACTTTAGCTACTTTAGCGGCTTGGCCCGTTACTCGAGATTCCCGACTATTCCATTTCCTAATGTTAGCAATGTATAGCGGTCAAATAGGACCATTTTCTTCTCAAGACCTTTTACTTTTTTTCATCATGTGGGAGTTAGAATTAATTCCCGTTTATCTACTTCTATCCATGTGGGGGGGAAAGAAACGTTTGTATTCAGCTACAAAATTTATTTTGTACACTGCCGGAGGTTCTGTTTTTTTATTAATAGGAGTTCTGGGTATTGGTTTATATGGCTCCAATGAACCGACATTAAATTTTGAAACATCAGCTAATCAATCATATCCTGTAGCCCTGGAAATAATATTCTATATTGGATTTCTTATTGCTTTTGCTGTCAAATCACCGATCATACCCCTACACACATGGTTACCAGACACCCATGGAGAGGCACATTATAGTACTTGTATGCTTTTAGCCGGAATCTTATTAAAAATGGGAGCGTATGGGTTGGTTCGGATCAATATGGAATTATTACCCCATGCCCATTCTATATTTTCTCCCTGGTTGATGATAGTAGGCACAATTCAAATTATCTATGCAGCTTTAACATCTCCTGGTCAGCGTAATTTAAAAAAAAGAATAGCCTATTCCTCTGTATCTCATATGGGTTTCATAATTATAGGAATTGGTTCTATAAGCGATACAGGGCTCAATGGGGCCATTTTACAAATAATTTCTCACGGATTTATTGGCGCTGCGCTTTTTTTCTTGGCCGGAACGAGTTATGATCGAATACGACTTATTTATCTCGACGAAATGGGCGGAATGGCTATCGCAATTCCAAAAATATTCACGACTTTCAGTATCTTATCAATGGCTTCGCTTGCATTACCGGGCATGAGCGGTTTTGTTGCCGAATTGATAGTTTTTTTTGGAATACTTACTAGCCAAAAATATCTTTTAATGACAAAAGTATTAATTACTTTTGTAATGGCAATTGGAATGATATTAACTCCTATTTATTCATTATCTATGTTACGCCAGATGTTCTATGGATACAAGCTTTTTAATGCCCCAAACTCTTATTTTTTTGATTCTGGACCGCGAGAGTTATTTATTTCTATTTCTATCCTTTTACCTGTAATAGGTATTGGTATTTATCCCGATTTCGTTTTCTCATTATCAGTTGACAAGGTCGAAGCTATTATATCAAATTTTTTTTATAGATAGTTTTTGTCAATAAACCAAAATAAAAAACCTGATGATTTTTAAAATCGTTCATTGTACAAAAAAAGTCTTTTTCTGTTTTTAATTTTTAAGTTAAATAAAAAAATTGGAATTCTATATATAACCAGATATTTTTGACATTTTCGAGAACCATTTGAATCAAGTAATGGAAATGGAATGATTCAAATGGTTCTTGATGGTTTACATGAGGGTTTCATATATATACGTATGCTGCCCTAGGCTTCTAGTTGTCAAGTACCTTATTCAATTAGATGGTAATGTAAATGAACCATAACTATGTAACCCTATTCCTAATAGATTAACCCCAAAATAGCATATCCAAATTATAAGAAAGCCCATTGAGGCCACAATTGCAGAATTTACGCTTTCATAATTTTTATTTGTTCGAATATGTAAATAAATCGCAAATATGGTCCAAGTAATAAATGCCCAAGTCTCTTTTGGATCCCAATTCCAATAGGATCCCCATGCTTCATTAGCCCATACTGCTCCCGAAAGAATACCTATGGTTAAAAGGATAAACCCTAAACTAATAATACGATAACTCCATCGATCCAATTGTTGAATTAATTGATATCTGTAATAATTCTGAGAAGAAATCAAAGAAGTGTTTTGTAACACATTGTTTCTTTCATTCACGTATTGAATCTCACCAAAGGAAAACGACTCCGTTAATAAATTATTGCTTTTACTAAAAATCCTTATGAATTTTCGAAATGTAATGACTAGAAGAGCTAGTGATAATAATGATCCACACAAAAGAGCTGCATAGCCAAATACCATCATACTTACGTGCATCATTAACCAATGGGATTGGAGAGCAGGTACTAATATTGCGGATTGATGCATTTCGGTTAAAAGACCTGAAGTAGCGAAACCCTGGGTAAAAATAACACTTGGCGCCGTTATTGCGCTTAAATGGTTTTTTTGTTTTTTAAAATACGGAATCATATGAATAATGGAAAAACCCCACGAAAGAAAAATTAATGATTCATATAAATCGCTTAATGGTAAATGCCCAAAATAAATCCAACGAGTAACTAATAATCCTGTTATGCAGAAAAAAGTAGCTATCATCCCCTTTTCTGATGAATCATATAGTCCTACGATTTCATCGACAAATAAAGTTATCAAATGAATTGTAATTACAATTGAAATGATCGAAAAGGATATATGAGTTAATATACGCTCTAAAGTTGAAAATATCATAAATTTTATTAAAAGGGGGGCCTCAATTATAGGAATTGAAATAGGGAATTGAATTCATTATAGGGCTTACTCTTTTAGAAAAAGACATGCCGCTACTCGGACTCGAACCGAGATGCTCTAGCACTGCTTCCTAAGAGCAGCGTGTCTACCGATTTCACCATAGCGGCTTATTCGAAATCATAATAACCTATTTTTATTCAATCGTCGAGATTGAGGGGGTTAATTCAATATTTTTTAGGAAACATTCAAATTGATGACTAAAAATTTGTTTCAAAATTAGGCGGCATTTAATCTAAACGTTTTCGTTAATAATATGAATTATTCTTAATAATAGTTTTGTTTTTTATTTATTTTAGGATATCCGTTTTTTAACTTAACTAACAACGGGGTTTTTCGTTTCATAGTTTATTACTTTATGGTCTCCTGAAAATAAAACGGAACATTTTGAACTAGATAATTTTGACTTCAATCCATGGATAGAACTAAAAAGTAAATTGATTATCGAGTCAAGTCGATGGGGAAGGTGATAATCCCCATCTTGAAAATGATAAAACATACCAAAACAAAAGGTGAAACCTTGTGCTTGCGTTTATTCTTTTTTCAAACAAAAGAATACCATTCACTTTTTGAATTCAGTAGACAACCGAATTATTATTTCTACTAAAAAATAACAAAACAAAATGAATTCCATTTTATATTGTTATTGATCAGGTTAAAACATTAGAGAATGGAAATAATTTTTTTTTATTAAATAAAAATGAAATAGTAATTTAGATTATTATCTATTATTAATTATTATCTATTATTATTAGATTAATATTATTTATAATCTTGATAACTTCTAAACTTTCGAAAAAAAAAACTTATAAATAAATTATAACAAAAATGAGACTCTTTTTTGAATTAGACCGATTCACATTATTTAGTCTATTGTTTGATTATTTATTTGTCACACAAAAAAAACTTTTTGAGCTACCGGTAGAAAGAGATTTCGCTAACGAAAAAGCTTTCAATGCTGCCCAATACCCTTTCCTTTTCCAAATATTTTTACGAATACGTTTTTTTGAACTAGAGGTGCGCTTTTTTGGCACTGCCATTTTTAAATTATAATCGGTTCATCGGTTGGATGTGAAAGACATCTATTGTTCAAAATCAATTGTTCTTTACTATATCTCTAGCTAGCTATTCTCTAAATTACATTCCCCTCATCATAAAAGGTGTATGGAAAAATAGTCTAAAATATTACTAAGAACAATAAGATCTACTATGCCAAATAGAATAGATTGAGGTTGATAAAATAAAAAATACAAACAAAAGGGGTTGGGTCTTTGCTTTCTAGTTTTGTCATGTTCCATTCTTACATGTAATAAAATACATCGAAAGATTTAAAAACTCAATCCCTCTCCTGCTTAATAAAAAAAAATGTAATAAATTTTCTTTTTCTATTATATTAATTAAATTGGTCAAGTTCGAAGAAAGGAATTTTCATTTTCAAACTCGAATGAGCCTAAGCCTAGTAGTTAATTGATTAAAATATACAAAATACTTTCTAAAAGCCATTTTTTTGCCCCTCCTTTTTATTTTACATAAAAAAAGTGTGGGATACCAAAGCATTTCCTACAAATAGCTTTTATTGTAATGGAAGACAATCAATTAGTTCTAAAAAAATTTCTTAATGATTGGGAATAGCCGAACCAAACTGCAATAAATTGGTTTTGTTTTATGGGAAATAGGTTTTATGAGTCAAGTTATGGGCCCTATGATTCATATTAAATACTTTTTTGCTGTCATTATTTATCCTTGCTCTATAGATATAAATAAATTATTGTAATACGTAATAATTAGACCGAAATTGCAATTTTTCGTTTTTATCTTCATAAAATTGGACTTAATAATTTTAATTTCATATTAACAATTCAATATTAATAATAAACTAATAATAAACCAAAGTACATATTTATTTTTCACTCGTAAATTGTTCATATCATTTGACTAACCCTAACTCTTCATCTTCATTTGAAATATTTGAAGTAGTTTGGAAAGATTCCGAATAATTAAACCTGGGAAATTCTATTTAAGTTTTATTTTATATATCTTAATTTTTTTTATTAATCGACCGCTTTCAAAAGAAAAGAAATAAGAACTGGTGAATCAGAAACAATTAATTAAGATAATTTTTTTATTTATTTTTATATGGAATATACATATCAATATTCATGGATCATACCGTTCATTCCACTTCCAGTTCCTATGTTAATAGGAGCTGGACTTCTACTTTTTCCAACGGCAACTAAAAATCTTCGCCGTATGTGGGCTTTTCCGAGTGTTTTATTATTAAGTATAGTTATGATTTTTTCAGCCCATTTCTTTATTCAGCAACTAAATAACAATTCTGTTTATCAATATGTATGGTCTTGGACCATCAATAATGATTTTTCTTTAGAGTTTGGCTGCTTGGTTGATCCACTTACTTCTATTATGTCAATATTAATCACTAGTGTTGGGATTATGGTTCTTATTTATAGTGACAATTATATGTCTCATGATCGGGGATATGTGAGATTTTTTGCTTATATGAGTTTTTCCAATACTTCAATGTTGGGATTAGTTACTAGTTCTAATTTAATACAAATTTATATTTTTTGGGAATTAGTTGGAATGTGTTCTTATCTATTAATAGGTTTTTGGTTCACCCGACCTAGTGCGGCGAATGCTTGTCAAAAAGCGTTTGTAACTAATCGTGTCGGGGATTTTGGGTTATTATTAGGAATTTTAGGTTTTTATTGGATAACGGGTAGTTTTGAATTTCGGGATTTGTTTGAAATATTCAACAGCTTGGTTTATAATAATGAAGTTAATCCTTTATTTGTTACTTTATGTGCCTTCCTATTATTTGCCGGCGCAGTTGCGAAATCTGCTCAATTTCCCCTTCATGTCTGGTTACCCGATGCCATGGAAGGGCCTACCCCTATTTCGGCTCTTATACATGCTGCTACGATGGTAGCAGCAGGGATTTTTCTTGTAGCTCGGCTTCTTCCTCTTTTCATAGCTATACCTTACATATTAAATCTAATATCTTTGATCGGTATAATAACATTGTTTTTAGGAGCTACTTTAGCTCTTGCTCAAAAAGATATTAAGAGAGGTTTAGCTTATTCTACAATGTCGCAATTGGGTTATATGATGTTAGCTTTAGGTATGGGTTCTTATCAAGCTGCTTTATTTCATTTGATTACTCATGCTTATTCGAAAGCATTGTTGTTTTTAGGATCTGGATCTATTATTCATTCGATGGAAGCTATTGTTGGGTATTCTCCAGATAAAAGTCAGAATATGGTTCTTATGGGCGGTTTAAGAAAACATGTACCAATTACAAAAACTTCTTTTTTATTAGGTACACTTTCTCTTTGTGGTATTCCACCTCTTGCTTGTTTTTGGTCCAAAGATGAAATTCTTAGTGATAGTTGGTTGTATTCACCGATTTTTGCAATAATAGCTTATTCTACGGCAGGATTAACCGCCTTTTATATGTTTCGGATCTATTTACTTACTTTTGAAGGACATTTAAACGTTTATTTTCAAAATTACAGTGGCAAAAAAAGCAGCTCATTCTATTCAATGTCTCTGTGGGGTAAAGAAGGACCTAAAATTATGAAAACAAACTTTCGTTTATTCGATTTATTAATGATCAAAAACAACGAAAAGGCTCCTTTTTTAAACACATATCGAATTGATAGTAATGAAAATGTAAGAAGCATGGTGCAGCCTTTTATTAGTATTACTCATTTTGGCACTAAAAAAACTTTCTCATATCCCCATGAGTCGGACAATACTATGCTATTTCCCATGCTTGTATTGGTTTTATTTACGTTATTCGTTGGGGCCATTGGAATTCCTTTCTTCAATTATGAAGGAATGGATTTAGATATATTATCCAAATTGTTAACTCCGTCCATAAACCTTTTACATCAAAACCGAACCCACTCTGTCGATTGGTATGAATTTCTCACAAACGCAGTTTTTTCGGTCAGTATAGCTTATTGCGGAATACTTATAGCGTCCTTTTTATATAAGCCTGTTTATTCATCTTTACAAAATTTGAATTTATTTAATTCATTTGTTAAAAGGGTTCCTAATAAAATGCAAGTTTTGGGGGTTAAAATAATAAATGTGATATATGATTGGTCGTATAATCGCGGTTACATAGATGTTTTTTATACAATATCCTTAACTAAGGGTATAAGAAGATTAGCTGAACTAACTCATTTTTTTGATAGACGAGTAATCGATGGAATTACGAACGGAGTAGGTATTGCGAGTTTTTTCGTAGGAGAGGGTATCAAATATGTAGGGGGTGGTCGAATTTCTTCTTATCTTTTAGTGTATGTATTTTATGTTTTAATTTTTTTAGTGATTTTTTATTATTTTTTTAATTAA